GAATCGGTTGAAACCTCAGATTCATACTAGAAACCACGATGATTGAATAAAGCCCTCAAGCTAGGTCCAAAGGCTCTCTGAGTAAGAACCATTAGAGAATCACTTATTCAATGAATAGAGGAAATGACTCAAAATTCAGAGAAAGATTTGTCCGTTGGTAAAAAAAAAATAAGCAAACAAATGAGGATAAGAATTATTTTGAAAGAAGAACCCCCCCCGATTTCTAATTCTAAATGAAATCCTTGGCATTTTTTGAGTCCGGTCACGAGATCTGAAACGGTAGGTATGAATCATAGTTCCAATCTTTCTTTTCTTTATCTATTTCATTCCAAATATTCCGTGCTCCGGATACTAGAATGAATGAATATCCGACGAGGCAGAATCCATCTTTTTCAAGATGACAGACCCATTCTCTGTACTATCAATAGGATCTATTATAACAAGTCACACACTCATATTCCGGAAATACCGAAACAAAAGAATTTCGCGGTCGAACTGCCGGAAGTGCCTATAAATCCTAGTCCTACCTAAGTGATGAATTTTGGATCGAAAAGCGAGGACTTCATGATTTTGATGGACCTAGTTCATTGAAATTCCATCCAATACAACGGAAGAGTTATAAATTTCCAAAATAATAGATAGGAATACCGCGAATAAAGCCATTGCGACACCCATCAAAGGGGTAGTTCCCCATCCAGGAGCTACTTTACCATATTCCGAATTCAAGGGTTTCAATAAACCCCCTAGACCTGTTTTTCTTGGTCTTGGACCAGATCGAGAATTGCCCTCAAAGGTTTGTGTAGCCATAAATCCTATTGCATTGGTTGAGATCTGTTGACTTTGTATACCATTACACTGTAAATAAATCATCTTATCATAGATCCGTTGTGATCTTGAAATTAGAAAATAATGGAAACAGCAACCCTAGTCGCCATCTTTATATCTGGTTTACTTGTCAGTTTTACCGGGTACGCCTTATATACCGCTTTTGGGCAACCCTCTCAACAACTAAGAGATCCATTCGAGGAACACGGGGACTAGTTGAAGTAAAGTAAAGAGCCTCCCTTGTTTCGTGGGAGGCTCTTTACTTTGACTTCAATTGAGTATAATCAAACATTATTTTGCCCTTTTAGTCGGAACCTTAGGTGGTTCTCGAAAAAAGATAGCGAAAAAAATGATTCCTAGAGTCGACACTAAGAGGAATGTATAAACCAATGCTTCCATAAATTTGATCGTGGTTTACAATTATAGCTTCCACACCTGTTCATTTGGTTTGGGATTATCTCCCAGATAAAGATAAGAGTCAAATAAAAATCAGCAATTCAACTCAAGATTTCTCTCGTAACCTATAGAAAAACCAAATCACAAAAATACAATACAGGTGAAAGATACCAGATCAATCTTGTATCAGACTACCTGTCTCCTTGTAGTTGGATCTCCAAGTTTTTGGAACGCCCCAAATTCCACTTGAGCATCCAAATCCGGGTCAATACCAGCAAAAACATCTCTGAATAAGGTTCTAGCTCCATGCCAAATATGTCCGAAAAAGAAGAGCAAAGCAAAGGAAGCATGCCCAAAAGTGAACCAACCCCTCGGACTGCTACGAAAAACACCGTCGGATTTCAAAGTAGCACGATCTAATTCAAAAATTTCACCTAATTGAGCGCGTCTAGCATATTTTTTCACAGTTGCAGGATCACTATAACTGACTCCATTGAGTTCGCCGCCGAAGAACTCAACGGTGACTCCTACTTGTTCGACACTATACTTAGATTCTGCCCTTCTAAAAGGCACATCGGCTCTCACAATTCCGTCTCCATCTACCAAAACCACTGGAAATGTTTCAAAAAAAGTAGGCATACGACGTACAAAAAGTTCACGCCCCTCTTTATCTCTAAAGATAGGGTGTCCTAACCACCCAACAGCTATTCCATCCCCACTGTCCATTGAGCCCGCTCTAAATAATCCCCCTTTTGCTGGATTATTGCCAATGTAATCATAAAAAGATAATTTTTCGGGAATTTTAGACCAAGCTTCGGAGAAACTCTGATTTTCCACTAGTCCGGCACCAACCCTTCGATATATTTCTTGTTGGAAGTATCCCTGATCCCATTGATAACGAGTGGGGCCGAATAATTCGATGGGAGTAGTTGCTGAACCATACCACATAGTTCCAGCAACTACAAAAGCTGCAAAAAAGACAGCAGCAATACTACTGGAAAGAACGGTTTCAATATTACCCATACGTAATCCTTTGTATAGGCGTTGGGGCGGACGGACACTAAGATGAAATAGGCCCGCTAATATGCCCAATGTCCCCGCTGCAATATGATGAGAGGCTATACCTCCCGAAACAAAAGGGTCAAAACCCTCTACGCCCCAGGCAGGACTTACAGATTGTACTTTTCCTGTTAGTCCATAAGGATCGGACACCCATATTCCAGGACCATACAAGCCTGTTACATGAAATGCACCAAACCCAAAACAAGCTAAGCCTGAAAGAAATAAATGAATTCCAAAAATCTTGGGCAAATCCAAAGAGGGTTTTCCCGTACGTTCATCACGAAATATTTCTAGATCCCAATACACCCAATGCCAGATGGCTGCCAAGAAGCACAAGCCGGAAAACACAATATGTGCCCCGGCCACACCCTCATAACTCCAAATACCCGGATTTGTTACAGTCCCCCCTGTGATATTCCAACCGCCCCATGAATTGGTTATTCCTAAACGAGTCATGAAGGGTATAACAAACATACCCTGTCTCCACATTGGATCAAGAACGGGGTCAGAGGGGTCAAAAACTGCTAATTCGTATAGAGCCATTGAACCCGCCCACCCAGAAACGAGAGCTGTATGCATTATATGAACAGCAAGCAACCGGCCGGGATCATTCAATACGACGGTATGAACACGATACCAAGGTAAACCCATGAAAATACCCCCTTCGAAGAAAAATAGATACTATGTAACTTTATCGCATTGGAAAAGACTATGCTATAGACTTCCGCCTTTCAGTTCAGTGGATTATTTCGAATGAAGGGCTCCTAGTTCTTTTTTGTTGGTAATAGGTAATAATGGAACAATTCTGTTAGTCTGTTAGTAAGAACAAAGAAAAGCAGATCTATTCTATACCCGATAAGTACCAATACGCAATGGGGCATTTTCTATGAATATGAACATATGAACAAATGCATAGAAATTTATTTAGCGTTCGAAGAACCCGACCCCTTCATAAGATTTTTCCCTTATTCATTTCATCTTCCTAGATGAACTTTTTCATATTTTGAAAACAATCAAAAAAATCATTTTGACATTTCCACATAAAAGTGAAATCTTATACTTGACTCTTTTCTCTCTCATTTATGCCTGTTGGTGTTCCAAAAGTTCCTTTTGAGTTTTTTGAGGGTGAGGATATTGACGAAGAAAAAAAAAGGGGGGCTAAGCCTCAGACTAGGAAGCCGGCTTGTTATCCTATTCATTTGATTAACGATTCGCCTCGGGATAAGGCTAACAATTATCCTGGGGATAACGATAACTATAGCGATGATGATCCGTTTAACAATTATCCTGGGGATAATGATAACTATAGTGATGATGATCCGTTTATTAACATTAACAATTATCCTCGGAAAAACGATAACAATAGTGATGATGATCCGACTAGCCCTTGGATTGATTTTAGTAAGTTCCCTACTAAAGATGAGAAAACAAAGGAAAAGCAACCAAAGCTGGAGTGGATTGACCTATAGTGCGACTTGTCAGACATATTGGGCCATATGGGATTTCCCCGTTCTCTCCTCCGATCGAGATACCTCTGCTTCGCCAAAAAAATTGATGAAACTATCAAGAATTTGGAGCGTGAAGTGCAATTAGATCCATTCTTTGAGGGATCAATATTCATAGTATCAATTAGAAATAGAAGAGAATTTATGGTTGGCTTGGTTGAACCAATAAAATGAAGTATCCAGGCTCCGTTCAGAAAATACTCACTTGGTAATATGGACATGAAATGAATAAAAAAAAAAAAGTCGTATCAAAAAGAAATGGTATTGGGAGCATTTGTACTATATATATAAATAAAAATCGGTTGGACCCTTACCCGGAGTAGAGCATAAACCTAAAAAAATAGAAGAGGCCCATTCAGGAACAAGAAAATAACAGAGTCCTAATTTGGAAATGAAACAATACATCAATGAGAGGGTAATTCGAGATAAGTTTATAGGGGGTAGAAAAAAAAAAGCCCTTCTATAAAATAAAATAGAAAAAGGCCAACATATTGATTTTTTTTTTGCAATTTTTTGAACCGTATGCATTCAAAGGTGCGTGTACGGTTCCTAAAGGATAGCATTTTGTCCTAATCACCCGACTTCATCGAGAAAGATTAATTTTTTTAGGAAAACCTATTAATAAAGAGAGCGGTAACCTCGTTGCGGGTCTCATAGCATATCTCAGTACGAACGATAGTACCAGGGATATTTTTTTGTATATAAACTCGCCGGGCGGGTTAATGCGACAAGGAATGGCTATTTATGATTTGATGCATGCGTCGCCCGTAGATGTATACACGGTATGCATGGGAAAAGCCTGTGGAATGGCTTGTTTCATTCTATTCGGAGGAGCACCTACCAAACGCATAGCATTCCCTCACGCTTGGCGCCAATGATTTTTTATTTGTATTTGATAGAAAAAAGAAGACTATGCCTTCGCCATATGAAATATGAAAAAGATTATTGAGTAAAAATAGCATGGCACGTCGAGTTCGGTATGAGTAAACAAACTATTATTGTTTTTCATAACATGAGATTTTGTATCGGGAGAGTAGTATGAGACAAAATAGATTTCCGATTTTTTCTTATCTATCGGGAGTTTATTTCAGCGTCACAATTTTTTGTTTTAGCGCCAGAATTCTTTTTCCACTTCACTTCTCCTATTTATATTATCAAAGTCAAAGAGTACTAAAAAAAAAAAAAAGAAACTTTGGGATTGCTGAATCACAGACGAGAAAACTTCTAAATTCCATATAGAAATAGAAAGCAACGGAACCATCATAGTATTTTTGAATTCTACCGAAAGGAAGGGTGGTAAATGGATCACTTAATGATCTGGATCTGATAGATCCTATTTTTTTTTTTTTCTCTTTTTCGCGCTGGAAGGGACGAAAGGTAAATTCCATTGGATAGCCGTATGCAATACAGAATAAATGCCTGTACGGTTGTTCAATTTTCTCTATTCTTTTTATCTCTTTCCTTCGCCCGAGGGTGCAAGATATGATATAAAGTAGAGGAATTCTTCATTGTTTTATATCATCAGGGTAATGATGCGCCAACCTCGCGGTAAGTTTTCAAAAATCCGCAAAAGACACCCTTTAAAAGAAATAGAAGTGTTGTTTTACTTACGCAACCAGATGGAAGAGGCTTATGCACGACATACGCACAAAACCCGGCAGGTTATACACGACGACATCCAAAGAATGGCTTATATGTCAGCAGAAGAAGCCCAAGCTCATGGAATTATTGATATTATAGGAGACGACACCCTCGGGAAGTATGACGAGTATGACGAAGAAAACTAAAAACACAACAAAAACTGGCCCTAGAGATAAGGATCTGCAGCGGAAACGCGGGTAAATCCTTTATTCTGCTTCAAATCAACGTTCAAAATGGCTTTCTTTTTTTTTTTTTGCTAATTCCATTTTTGAACGTTGATAAGATAAGATCCTTCTATTTTGCAGCACCTTAATATGGCCTTGATAAGATAAGATCCTTCTATTTCGCAGCACCTTAATATGGCCTTAATATGGCATAGACTTACTAATTACTAATTCCGTTTTAGATTTTCTATTTTAGGAGGTTTATGTTGTATTTTTCTTCTTTATTATTCTTAATATATTTTTTAAGAATTAGAAAAAGAATAGGATTTTCTATTTCTGTTTTCTTTTTCTATTTATTCAAAATATTTTTAAGAATAATAAAGAAGAAAAAAGAAAAGGAAAAAAAAAAAGGGTTACCCGCCTTTTACATAAGAAGCTACTCTGTGGTAAAACTTTCGAGTAGAGAGAAACTTATGCACGAATGAATTCTCAAAATTTCATATATAATATAGAATTATATTATTTACCATTTTTTTACTTTGAAACCAAAAGAGGTCAACATGATAAACATGACCGCTCGATGCCAAAAGAAACTCCTTTTGGCAAAACTTCCAAGCATCCGCATAGTTATGCGGGAGGTTCATATTTTTTGTAATTACATAAACAAAGAATTCAGTCCTATTCTGGAAAGGGCTATCCAGTCTTTTTTTGCTTGGGCCTTATCCCAATTCCTCCAATGGAGAACCTGGATAATCCCCAGAGCTGCGAAGGTCATAAATATTATTTTGACCTCGCGCATTTTTTGGATCATAATTCTTGTGTTTTTTGTTGTTTGGGTTTTAGATCTTATTGGCAAAAAGTGCACTCAAGATGACCTTGTAAAGAGAATCGAAAACGAATACCAAAACCAAAAGAAGATTGAATGGAAGTGGGTCTAATACATTTCTTTTTGAGTTTTTTTTTATTTGAAACCCTACTGCATTTAGAACTCTATATGCACTAGGGCTTCAAATGGATCAGATCCGCAGATGTCTGAAGCAGAAAGGAAAGTACATCTTTTCTTTTTTTTACCGCGTTAAACGTTAAAAGAAAAATAAGGTAAATAACCCTCTGGTTAGGATCTATCTAAACCAGCCCCCCTTTTTTGTATTGTATACAATTCAAGATGCCAACTATTAAACAACTTATTAGAAACACAAGACAGCCAATCAAAAATGTCACAAAATCCCCCGCTCTTCGGGGATGTCCTCAGCGTCGAGGAACATGTATTAGGGTGTATGTGCGACTCGTTCAGATCATGAGCTGGAACAAAAAAAAAGAAGCATTTTCCCAGTCTCAATGACCAGTACCAATCAATAGGATGGAATTCTTCCAGTCATTATCTAAAAAAAGAAAACCCCCGTTGTGTTGTGTATAAAATTTATGGTTTCCATTGGTGCAAATCCAATCACCTTAATTGGAAATGAAAAGCAATTCCCCTTTGGTAGCAAATGTATCCATTAAGCGGGGGATTGAGTAGTTAAGAAGCATAAATAAAGCGCTCTCACTCTTGCAAGAACGGATGAACAGGGTCAGCAACCTAGCCAACTTTCATAATGAAATGCCGTTACTATATGGGTAGATCTCATTGTGAAAAGATCTATTATTGGACAATTCATGGGTAGAGTCAAAGAATGTGAACTGTACAAGTTACTAATAGCATTGATTAAATCGGGAAGGGGGCTCCGGCGTATAGAGAGGACCTCACCGTTTACGAAGTAACCATAGAAACGAAGGAACCCACGATTTATTTATCCCTTTCCCTTTACTATCGAATTTCTACTTTAAATAACTACTCAATTGAAATTGTAGTATTTCTTTTTTCATACCTAGTCTCGATACAATTTCTTATTTCAGGTGAAATGCTCGTAAAAAAATCGTGGTTGGGAAGGTCATAGTAGCAAAAGCCATTGGAATTTTTATTTTATACATCGGACGAATCCGTTTTGTTATTAATGGACGAGGGGGAAATGACTGAAAGAAAAGAAATCAATTAGTTATTCAGCACATCAAAGTTTCAGTTGATTCAATGACCAGAACTATACGAGGTTATATAGCACGGAGACGTAGAAAAAAATCTCGTGTCTTTGCATCAAATAATCGGGGGGCTCATTCAAGACTTACTCGAAGTATTATACAACAAACCATAAGAGCTTTGGCATCTTCTCATCGGGATAGGGGCAGACAAAAGAGAAATTTTCGTCGTTTATGGATCACTCGGATAAATGCAGTAATTCGGGAGATTCGGGTATCCTATAGTTATAGTCGATTAATAAATGATCTGTACAAGAGGCAATTGCTTCTTAATCGTAAAATACTTGCACAAATAGCTATATCAAATACAAATTGTCTTTACATGATTGCCAAGGAGATCAGTAACTAAGGTAAGGTAAGAGGGTTGGAAGCAATCGACCGGAATGATTGAAACGTAAACGGAGATCCCCGGAGAATGGGCTCCGGGAAGGTTATAGTAAAAATGAATCTGATTATGATAAATTAGTAAAAAAAAGTATTTCTTTTTTCTTATAATTTTTTTACGATGTGTCAATTCAATCTGAATTCTCGAATTTTTCGAACAAAATATCAACCCCTGGTTGGGATTCGAATTGGATGGAATTTAGGTTCAATCAATTGAGAAATTGTCCTTTTTCTTTTTGGTTCGAGGACCTCTCGTTCTATTTTTTCTAGGAATAGGCTTGTTTTTATCAAATTTTTTCTTATAGTTAATAAAAGGTAACGAGGATAAAATACGAGCTTGTTTTATGGAAGTAGTTATTAATCGTTGTTGTTTCAAAGTCACTCTATTCACTCGTCTAGATAATATTTTTCCTTGATCACTAATAAATCGAGTAATTAAACTCAGATTTCTATAATCAATTCGATCCCCTGATCCAATTGGGGGCAAACGCCTACGAAAAGATCGCTTGGATTTAAGAAAACGCTTGGATTTATCCATGGTTTATTCCTTATCTCTAAAATCCTATTTCTGAATTCTCATTTATGATTTGACGGAAATAGGAGTTGATTGGTTTATGGTTTATTTGAAATAGATTATTATATGGAATTTGAATTTTATGAATCTGTTCCCATTTCTTGAATAGAGGGTACATACGCGCGCTCTTTCAAATTATTTTTTTATCTCCACATGAAGCGTATGTTTGTAACAATAGGGACAGAATTTTCTCAATTCTAATCGACTAGGTGTATTGTGTCGATTCTTTTGGGTGATATATCTGGAAATTCCAGAGAACTTCTTATTAATATCGTTTCGGACACAACTCTTACATTCCAAAATCACTCTTATTCTAACATCTTTACCCTTGGCCATGAACCTCCTTTGAGTTTTGGATTCACTCAATTCTTTCATTTTGATCCGAAACGAAAAAAAAAAAAAAGAAGTTGCGAATTTGAAATCCAATTATGAAAGATTTGGTTGCAATCAATAGAGAAAAATAAAAAATAAGTAATACAAAGATTTCTAACTATCAATTATTTAGAATCTCAGTTATAGTATATAGTAATAGTAGTATTTTTTTTTTATGATTTTGTTGCCCCGGATCCCATTTCCGCTCCCCCTCTATGAATTCGAACCCAAGCACAAGTTTTGATGCGATTGAATACCCATTTTCTCTTTCTTTAATACTAAAATAAAAAAGAAAAAACTGACATCAAAGAAAAAAAGAAAGAAAGGAAGAAAAAAGCGAGGGCTGAGTCACAGATAATTTATTCTATCTGGAATCTTCTTAAGCCCTTCCCATGCCAATAACTAAAATGAAAAAAAGGGGAATGTCAACGCATCCGGGAATAGACGATTGATCTCTATCAATAAACCTGCCAAAGACCCAAACCATAGAGTACTTAGCACAGGTGCCACAGAGAGATATGTTTTTATATCTCGCATTGAAAATACTCCTTTTTTTTATAATACGTATAGGATCAGATGCATATGTGGTTAAGGAGCAATTGTATTTGTAGGCGAAATTCCTAAGGAAAACTAAAAGGGATAGACAAAGAAAGACCCGGTAAATGAAATTTACCTTCCCTTACAAGACAAGAGAAAAAAGGACCTTTCCCTCTTTGTGGAACATTCCCAAGAAATCTTTTTTTTTTATTATATCTTATTATAAATTATATTTGATCCATGAGATCAAAAATAATAAATAACAAGAGAGTTTGGATATCAATGAAGGAAATAATGATGTGGAAAACAAGACACGGATTCTCTACAATGACAGAGTAGCAGTAGGTCAATTAAAAGGGATGTAGCGCAGCTTGGTAGCGCGTTTGTTTTGGGTACAAAATGTCACGGGTTCAAATCCTGTCATCCCTACCTAATGCGTATCCTATGAACATTAATGAAGGATCAAT